AAAGCGGTTTGGATTGTCCTCTAAATTTATGTCCTGTTCCTCCGCATGTAGAAAAGGAATAAATAAATCAATCAAATTACGGGAAGCTTCGTGAAGTGCTTCTTTAGGAGTTAAACTTCCATTCGTCCATATTTCGAGAAAAAGTATCTCTTGTTTTTCATTCCCATTCCCATAAGAATGAATACTATGATTCGCATTTCGAACAGGCATGGATACAGCATCTATAGGATAACTTCCATCTTGATAATTATTTGGGGTTTTCATACGATATCCGCGATCCCTCTCGATTTGTAATTCAATACACAAATCAATTGGTTCCGTCAGGCTAGCTATATGCTGTGTAGTATCAACTATTTCCACAGAAGGTGGTGGGATGATATCTTGAGCAGTTACGTATCTAGGACCCCTGACGCAAATGGATGCGTCACGAGTTCCATACAGATGACTTCTCAATACAATTTCTTTCAAATTCATTAAAATTGCATGTACTGATTCTTCAATACCGACTATCGTAGAATATTCATGTGGTACCTTTTCAGATTTTGCACGTGTGATACATGTTCCTTCTATTTCTCCAAGTAAAGCCCTTCGCATCGCGATACCTATCGTATCTGCTTGGCCTTTCATAAGCGGGGCCAAAATGAAACGGCCATAATAAAGACGCTTACTGTCTGTTCTTGATTCAACACACTTCCACTGTAGTGTCCGAGTGGATACTGCTACTTCCTCTCGAACCATAATAATATTATTCTTTTTTCAGATCATTGAATCATTTATTTCTCTTGAAATCCGTTCAATTCTTATTTCTACACACGTCTTTTTTTAGGAGGTCTACATCCATTATGTGGCATAGGGGTTACGTCACGTACGAAACTTAATAGTATACCACTTCTACGAATAGCTCGTAATGCTGCATCTCTTCCGAGACCAGGACCCTTTATCATGACTTCTGCTCGTTGCATACCCTGATCCACTACTGTACGAATAGCATTTCCTGCTGCGGTTTGAGCAGCAAATGGTGTCCCTCTTCTTGTGCCTCTGAATCCACAAGTACCAGCGGAGGACCAAGAAACCACCTGACCTAGTACATCTGTAACAGTCACAATGGTATTGTTGAAACTCGCTTGAACATGAATAACTCCTTTTGGTATTCTACGCCCACTCTTACGTGAACCAATACGCCCATTCCTACGTGAACCAACTCTTGGTATAGGTTTTGTCATATTTTATCATCTCATAAATATGAGTCAGAGATATACGGATATATCCATTTCATATCAAAACAGATCCTTTATTTGTCCATCGGGTCCTTTAGAAAATCCCTTTTTCTTTTTAGAAAGATTACCCTTGTCTCTGTTTATGTCTCGGATTGAAACAAATTACTATAATTCGTCCCCGCCTACGGATCAGTCGACATTTTTCACAAATTTTACGAACAGAGGCCCTTATTTTCATATTTGTTATTCCTTACCTTAATTCCGAATCTACTCCTTGGAAGAAAATAAGTCTCTTGAAATTTTGACCCTCGAATTGTATTCCCACGAAAGGGATGTTTAAAAAGCCACCTACACCTAATCGTTTGAATCTTTGTTGCGAAGTCTATAAATTATACGTCCCCTGGTTGAATCATAACGACTTACTTCGATTTTTACTCTATCTCCTGGTAGTATCCGTATAAAACTTCGTCGGATCCTCCCCGAAACATAACCTAGAATCAGATCTTCATTATCTAAACGAACCCGGAACATACCATTGGGAAGTGATTCAGTAATTAAACCTTCATGAATCAATTTTTGTTCTTTCATTCCAGGTAACCCCCTTGAAGTATCAACTAATGGAGGAGGAGTGATATTAAACAACCCGTCTTTCCTCTCCTTTTTCACAAATAGGAAGTTACGGATCAACTTCGGATACCAGAAGGATCACCATATATAACACAAAACTTCTCCTCCAATTCCTTCTAGTCGAGCTTCTCGATCTGTCATTATACCTCTAGAAGTAGAAAGAATTACAATCCCCATTCCACCTAAAATCCTAGGAATTCGTTGATAGTTGGAATAGATTCGTAGACCGGGTCGGCTGATACGCTTTAAAATATTTCTATATGTTCCTTTCCTATTTCTTCTATGTCGCAGGGTTGAAACCAAGAAATATTTGTTGTTTTCCCGATGTTTCCTAACGTTTTCAATAAAACCTTCTCGTAGAAGTATTTTAACAACGCTTTCGGTCATATTAGTAGATGCTATTCGAACCGTTCCTTTTTTATCCATGTCGGCATTTCTTATAGAAGTTAATATATCGGCAATAGTGTCCCTACCCATGACGAACTATAATTATTGGTGCCTCCTAATTTTGATATAATCAACATGTTCCGTTTTTTTTTATGTGAATTTTTGATTCTTTATTTATGAATTATTAAAAGTATATGCGTGAAACACAATCTACTAATTGATCCATTTCAGATACCCTACTATATCATGGTCTCATCTACTAGTATTTATAATACCTCAGGAGCTAATGAGACTATTTTAGTGAAATTCAACTGTCTCAATTCTCGAGCGATCGCTCCAAAAACCCGAGTTCCTTTTGGATTTCCTTCTTGATCAATGACAACTGCTGCATTGTCATCATATCGTATTATCATACCGTTGTCACGTCTGAGTTCTTTACATGTACGTACAATTACAGCTCTGATCACTTCTGATCTTTCGAGAGGCATATTGGGCACTGCTTCTTTTATTACAGCAACAATAACGTCACCAATATGAGCATACCGGCGATTACTAGCTCCTATGATTCGAATACACATCAATTCTCGAGCCCCGCTGTTGTCCGCTACATTCAAATGGGTCTGAGGTTGAATCATATCATTTTTTTTTTTTAATCTGTTCTTTCAATGCAAAGGTCGAAGGAAAAAAGAAAGAAATATTGTCTGTCCAGAAATAAAGAAATCCGCGATTGTTTTTTTCATCATAAATACCCCTTTGGTTCCACATCCCTATCCTGAAATAATGAATTGCGTTCGTATAGGCATTTTGCACGCAGCTATTTTAATAGCTGCTCTGGCTACAGTTTCCGATACTCCGCCCATTTCATAAAGTATTCGACCCGGCTTAACAACAGATACCCAATATTCGGGAGATCCCTTCCCCGAACCCATACGGGTTTCCGTAGGTCTTACTGTAACGGGTTTGTCGGGAAATATACGGACCCATATTTTTCCACCACGGCGCGCATATCGTGTCATTGCTCGTCGCCCCGCTTCTATTTGTCTAGATGTGATCCAAGCGGGTTCAAGTGCCTGAAGAGCATATCTACCGAAACAAATATGATTGCCTCGATAAGATATTCCCTTCATTCTTCCTCTATGTTGTTTACGGAATCTGGTTCTTTTGGGGTTATAGTTGATGGTTGTTTCTCAACCTCATCTCTACTACAGAACCGGACATGAGAGTTTCTTCTCATCCAGCTCCTCGCGAATGAAACGATTCAATAATATTACAGATACACATGTATTTATTGAATAATACACTAAATCATGGGATTTATTGATATTGAATCTGTCACGTAGGAATCTGTATATCTTGTATATATAGCTAGACGTATATTTCTATATATAGAAGATAATGCCTTTGCTTTCTTTTTATAACGAATCCTTGACCTTTACCGAATCGGCCAAAATTTTGCAATTCAATAAGGGTTTCGCGGGCGAATATTTACTCTTTCAATATTTGTTTCATTCGTAGGGTCAACCCATGGCCTCTCAGAATAAATCAATTGGTTCCTGGTTGGTTCCGCCATCCCACCCAATGAATCATTAGGATTCGTTTTCAATAGAATCTTCTGCAGTCACAGGTTCCGTCGTTCCCATAGCTTCTCCATTAATGGCTAGGCCTGAACTCTGCAATGGAGCTCCTCAATTCAAGTTCGTTCCCAAGTCAATCTCCTCAGTCTCTATTGACTCGAGGCTCTTTATTATTGGTATTTTTCCTATGAACCGTATTCATCTAATTATGGACGAATCAGTATTGATGCTTTATCACACTGCCTTTTATGAGATGATTCATAATAGACCATACATATTGGAATCATATACCATTGATATTCTCCTTCTCTCTTTCTCTCGCCCTTCCATTTACCCACATCCTTCTATTTTCGCTTCACAATCCATAATCAGATTGATTTTTCCTTTATGGAAAAAAGATTTCAGTTGCTACAACTATATGATTGACACATCATATAGTGACTGGTTCCTTGGATCTCGATAATACGAAGCAATGAGCTGGTTCTAAGTTCTATAGTTATTAGTTAGGGGCCAGTCCTTTTTTTTTGAATCCCAACTCTAAAGAAAAACCAACGAGTCACACACTAAGCATAGCAATTCTACCAAATGATCAATCCAATTTTTATTCAACCCTATAGAATTAGAATTGCTCATTTTTCATTGAAGGGAAAAAGAATAGTTTGTCGTTTTTTGTTCTATCACTGGATAGAAAAGGAAAGGCCCATTATTGCTCGTCTACAAATATCCAAATTTTGATGCCTAATACCCCATAGATAGTTCGAACTGTATAGGAACAATGATCAATTTTAGCTCGAATGGTTTGTAGGGGAACCCTACCTTCTCTGATCCATTCGACACGTGCAATTTCTTTTCCGTCGATACGTCCTGCAATTTGCACTTGAATTCCTTTTGTATCCGCTTGTTCAGTTAATTCAATAGCTTTTTTCATTGCCTTTCGAAAGGAAACTCTATTCTTTAATTGTAGAGCTATATATTCTGCAAGAATATTAGGTTGTCCATAAGGTTTTGCAACTCTTGTGATAGCAATGTTAAGTCTCCGGTTCACAGAATTAAATTCTTTTTGTACATTGATCTGTAATTCTTCGATTCCTCGTGTTCGACCCTCTATTAACAAATTTGGAAATCCAATATAGATTATGACCTGGATCAGATCGATTTTTTTTTGAATCTCTATATGTGCAATTCCTTCGAAACC